TATATGACACGAGATTCTACGAGACGAGAATTCCTTTTTAATTTATGAGAATAAACAACTATATATCTTTTTGATGATAATTGAGAGTTTTCCATGAGAAAAACCTGTCTTTATATATCTTTTTTTGAGGAAAGGATTCAATCATAATATTGAAATGATTCACCGGATTCCTTAAAAGGAGAATCCTTTATTTTCAAGACTCGCTCGTTTTTCATTAACAATTTTAATGATTGGATCATATGCTTCATTTGAATTCTGATGAGAAATCCAAATAAATAAAAAAAAAAAATAGTAAAATGATTTTTTCTTCATCGAATGACTATTCATCTATTTAGTATTAGGTTTTCATAAAATAGGGAGCAGAAAGAATCTATGAAAAAATGTGGGTTCTATTTGATATTGTTTAACAATAAGTTAGAACATAGGTGTGGACTAAGTAAATCAATGGATAGTCTTGATGCTATTGGACATACCAGTGGAAGTGAAGAAACTCTTCTAAATGATGCGGAGAAAGAGATTCCTAGTTGGGACAGTTATAGTTTCAGTAATATTAATCATCTAAATTATTTATTTGATAGCAGGAATATTTGGAGTTTGATCTCTGATCATACTTTTTTAGTTAAAAATAGTAATGGTGACACTTATTCTGTATATTTTGATATTGAAAATCATATTTTTGATATTGACAATGACAATGCTAGTTCTTTTTTGAGTGAACTAGAGATTCTTTTTCCTAGTTATTTGAATAGTGGGTCTAATAGTAGTAATTACTACTATTGTTATTCCATGTATGATACTCAATCTAATTGGAATAATCACATTAATAGTTGCATTGATAGTTATCTTCGTTTTGAAATCAGTCTTAATAGTGACATTCCCAGTAGTATTGACGGTGACATTTCGAGTTTCATTTGTACGACGGAAAGTATAAGTAGTATTGAAAGTGGAAATTCTAGTATCAAAACTAGTAGCAGTTATTTTAATATAAGCGAAAAATCTAATGATAATGATTTCGATCTAAATACAAAATACAAACAGTTATGGGTTCAATGTGAAAATTGTTATGGATTAAATTATAAAAAATTTTTTAGTTCAAAAATGAATATTTGTGAACACTGCGGATTTCATTTGAAAATGAGTAGTTCAGATAGAATCGAACTCTTTATCGATCCTGGCACTTGGGAGCCTATGGATGAAGATATGGTTTCTATGGACCCCGTTGAATTTCATTCAGAGGAGGAACCCTATATAGATCGCATTTCTTTTTATCAAATAAAAACGGGTTTAACTGAAGCTGTTCAAACAGGCGTAGGTCAACTAAACAGTATTCCCATAGCGATTGGAGTTATGGATTTTCAGTTTATGGGAGGTAGTATGGGATCCGTAGTAGGTGAGAAAATAACCCGTTTGATCGAGTATGCTACTAATCGATCTCTACCTGTCATTATTGTGTGTGCTTCAGGAGGAGCGCGCATGCAAGAAGGGAGTTTGAGCTTGATGCAAATGGCTAAAATTTCTTCTGCTTCATATGATTATCAATCAAATAAAAAGTTATTCTATGTATCAATCCTTACATCTCCTACAACTGGCGGAGTTACAGCAAGTTTTGGTATGTTGGGAGATATCATAATTGCTGAACCTAATGCCTACATTGCGTTTGCGGGTAAAAGAGTAATCGAACAAACATTGAAAAAGACAGTACCCGACGGTTCACAAGTGGCTGAGTATTTATTCCATAAGGGCTTATTCGACCCAATCGTACCACGTAATCCTTTAAAAGGTGTTATGAATGAGTTATTTCAGCTACACGGTTTCCTTCCCTTGAATCAAGATTCAAATAGAGATTTGAAAAAAGATTGAAATTCTTCATTTTCAAATGGAAGTATATAACTAGCTTCAGTTATTTTTATTTGTAGCGAATACGCATTTAGTTCATTATAATGAAAAAAAAACTCAGAAGATGATGTTTTTTTTTTTGATATCAGTTATAAGTGTAGTAAGAGTCAGAACTTTTTAATAATGACTTTTTGCCCCGGATCCTTTTTTTATTCTACCTCTCTTCCTGATTAGGAATAAGTAATAAGCATCCCTTTATCGACAGATAAAAAAATCCTTAATACTTAATAAATAAAAAGAAAGAATAAATCTCAAATCAAATAAATAAAATAGAAATTAAAAATAACAAATAATAAGAATATAGAAGCTATTTCTATTTAGCGAGAACCCCCATTTTTCACTAGGAATCCCTGTTTGTTGGATAAGATTGGTTAAACTCATAAGAAACTCTTTTCTGTCTTTCCTTTCAAAACACTTTTTTTGTTTTGAAAGGAAAGACGATGAAGATAAGGATGGGAGAATAAGAATCCAATTTCTGAAAGCGGATTCTCATAAATATTCGTGTAGAAATAGGAATAGGTACACTTCATTGAGTTCTAGATTCGTTATCAATTTTGTTGATTATTCAATACTTCACTTCATAATAATATTATCTGAATATTCTTTCTAATAGATAGACTTATCATAAGATATCTTTCATCTTTATAATTATAAATTATAATAGGTACAAATGTACAAATATGAAATCGAGGTATCCATTCTATGATAGATTTGAACTTTCCCTCGATTTTTGTTCCTTTAGCGGACCTAGTCTTTCCGGCAATCACAATGGCTTTTTTATCTCTTTATGTCCGAAGAAATAAGATTGTCTAAATACGATGGGACCAAATCTCATCAATTTCTTTCAAAACTGGTTCATCATACAGATACTCTCTTTTCATGTAATTATGGTAGGATATATGATATGTGGCCTTTCAAAAAACAAATGGAAGAGTTGTTTTGTTATGTATGGCGATGCATAATATATTCATTAATGCATGTATATGCGGTTATAGTTTAATCAATTAAATGATTAAATTAAAAATGATCAGCAAATCTTTTTTGAAAAATATTTCAAATAGAAACTCAATTTTTCTAACCCATTATTCCTAAAGGTTCCTGTCGGAATGCTTCTAGTTGATGAAAGTTACTTCGGGATCAAGCTCAAGTCAAATCCATTTGGATTATTCTCTCAATTACAATCGAATGCAATTGGATCTAGTATAATATGAACAACTGGCGATCAGAACATATATGGATAGAACTTATAACGGGGTCTCAAAAAACAAGTAATTTTTGCTGGGCCTTTATCCTTTTTTTAGGTTCACTAGGATTCTTAGTGGTTGGAACTTCCAGTTATCTTGGTAAGAATCTGATATCCGTATTTCCGTCTCAGCAAATTATTTTTTTCCCACAAGGGATCGTGATGTCTTTCTATGGGATCGCAGGTCTATTCATTAGTTCTTATTTGTGGTGCACGATTTCATGGAATGTAGGTAGTGGTTATGACCGATTTGATAGAAAAGAAGGGAGAATATCCCTTTTTCGTTGGGGATTTCCTGGAAGAAATCGTCGCATCTTCCTTTGTTTCTTTATGAAAGATATCCAATCAATAAGAATGGAGGTGAGAGAGGGTCTTTCTCCTCGTCGTGTCCTTTATATGGAAATCAGGGGCCAAGGATCCATTCCCTTAACCCGTACTGATGAGAATTTAACTCCACGAGAAATTGAACAAAAAGCTGCTGAATTGGCCTATTTCTTACGTGTACCCATTGAAGTATTTTGAAATGAACTGAAGAAAAAATCTCAGCATGAGAGAAGAAACTTAATACATCTCAAAAGCAGGAGGACATATATGGAACAATACAATATTAATAAAAAAAATATATATATATTAAAGTAGAATAGAAACTATTTGTAAACAAAAACTATTTTGTATACGCATACACATGGCGTCCAGCTTCATTCTTTATACTAGTAAAAGATATGATAAGTATAGATTCATCAAATATCCTAACATGTCTTTTGTTTTCGTAAAACATAATTCCTCTTTTTAGCCTTTGAATTGATGCCCTATCCCCGCGCTGCGGTTAGACAGTAAAATCTTTTGAATTCAAAATAGAAATAAAAGAATTAAAGGATCTGGTAGGGTTCGTCTTTAAATCCAAATTATATTTGTTAGTTCAAATGGGTTTTTGAATCTTTATCAAAAGTAATAAATGAAGGGGAAATCGGTTACAATTTGCCTAATTGCGATCTCTGAAATATGGAAAAAAATATTTACTTCTTTTTTTTTTCATTTGAAAAGGGTCTTTTTTGTATATTCTATTCTATATTCTTTTATATCTAAAGACTCGATTCTTACACAAAAACAAGAATAGGAAAAGATCCATAGGTTCGATACCTTATTCTTGTTAGAGTTATAGGCTCTTGTTATATGATTCGTGCTTCATAGAAATCTCAGATAGAATCAACGAATGAAACAGGTTCATTAACAATTCACATCACGGATATAGAATGAAAAAAAAAAAGAAAGCATTGGCTTCCCTCCCATATCTTGTGTCTATACTCTTTTTGCCCTGGTGGGTTTCTTTCTCATTTAATAAATGTCTAGAAACTTGGGTTCTTAATTGGTGGAATACCAGGCAATCTGAAATCCTTTTGAATGATATTCAAGAGAAAAATGTTCTAGAAAAATTTATGGAATTAGAAGAACTATACCTTTTGGACGAGATGATAAAGGAGTACTCGGAGACACATATGCAAAGGCTTCGTATAGGAATGCACAAGGAAACAATACAATTATTTCAAAGACAAAATGAATCTCATTTCCATATCATTTTACATTTCTCTACAAATCTAATTTGTTTCGCTATTCTAGGTGGTTATTTTTTTCTGGGTAATGAAGAACTTTTCATTCTAAATTCTTGGATTCAGGAATTTCTCTATAACTTAAGTGATACAATCAAAGCTTTTTTGATTCTTTTAATTACTGATTTATGGATCGGATTTCACTCGACCCATGGTTGGGAACTAATGATTGGTTTGATCTACAACGATTTTGGATTGGCTCAGAATGATCAGATTCTATCTGGTCTTGTTTCCACTTTTCCAGTCATTCTAGATACAATTGTGAAATATTGGATCTTCCATTTTTTAAATCGTGTATCTCCTTCGCTTGTAGTAATTTATCATTCAATGAATGCATAATTCATCTGATCTCTTGATATCAATCAAATCATAATCTTTTTTTGTGTATAAAGTGTATAAAGAAATTATTTTTCATCTTACTTATTCTTTATACTTCTACCCTTTCAATTCAAGGTATTCATACTATTCATATTATATTCCACCAGCACAATTCTTTCAGTACAATCAATACAATGGCAAACTTGTGGATAGGGAATTATACTAGCTACCTATCAAATTTATTGTATAAATTTTGGGGATCGATGATTGGACCATGCAAAATAGAAATACTTTTTCTTGGGTAAAAGAACAGATGACTCGATCCATTTATGTATCGATCATGATATATGTAATAACTCGAGCATCTATTTCAAATGCATATCCCATTTTTGCGCAGCAGGGTTATGAAAATCCACGAGAAGCAACTGGGCGAATTGTATGTGCCAATTGCCATTTAGCTAATAAGCCCGTGGATATTGAAGTTCCGCAAGCTGTACTTCCCGATACTGTATTTGAAGCAGTTGTTCGAATTCCTTATGATATGCAACTGAAACAAGTTCTTGCTAATGGTAAAAAAGGAGCTTTGAATGTAGGAGCTGTTCTTATTTTACCCGAGGGATTCGAATTAGCCCCCCCCGATCGTATTTCTCCCGAAATGAAAGAAAAGATGGGCAATCTTTCTTTTCAGTGTTATCGTCCTAATAAAAGAAATATTCTTGTGATAGGTCCTGTGCCCGGTCAGAAATATAGTGAAATCGTCTTTCCTATTCTTTCCCCCGACCCTGTTACGAAAAAAGACGTTTACTTCTTAAAATATCCCATATATGTAGGTGGGAACAGAGGGAGGGGTCAGATTTATCCTGATGGTAGCAAGAGTAACAATACAGTTTATAATGCTACATCTGCTGGTATAGTAAGCAGAATAGCACGTAAAGAAAAAAAAGGGGGATATGAAATAACCATAGTTGATGCATCAGAAGGACGTCAGGTGGTTGATATTATACCTCCAGGACCAGAACTTCTTGTTTCAGAAGGTGAATCCATCAAGCTTGATCAACCATTAACAAGTAATCCAAATGTAGGGGGTTTTGGTCAGGGAGACACAGAAATAGTGCTTCAAGATCCATTACGAGTCCAAGGCCTTCTGTTCTTCTTGGCATCTGTTATTTTGGCACAAATCTTTTTGGTTCTGAAAAAGAAACAGTTTGAAAAGGTTCAGTTGTACGAAATGAATTTCTAGATCTAGAAATTCAGTAAAATAAAGTTGGTAAAAGTGCAAAATTATTGTTTATCGATAGAATGATATATGATTCTAAAGATTCTATAAATCTTTTCTTTATTTGTTTTTTTTTTTTTATACTCTTTTTTATTTTGCGGGGTGTCTGAAACTCATAACTTGATATACCATTACTAATAATAGAAAATCAGTAATCAGTATACAAATACAAAGGAATAAAATACAAGACGGGAAAAATGAGAGTAAAAAAAAAGATTTATAGAAAGTCTTCCTAATCGTCTATTCGATACAAGACGACACAAGAAAAGTCTTTTCTTGTGTCGTCTTGTATCGAAAGAATCAGGATTCTTCTCCTGTTTGCCAAAGATTCTTATTCCTTGTTTTCTTTTCCGGGTATAATTTAACAAATAGAACTTATTCAATTCACTTCAACTTATAACTTAGGAAAAGAATTAAAACAAAAAAAGGTTTCTCTTGTTTTGTTTCTTCGGCTGAAAAGCGGATTGGATCTTTACGCATATCCAAATCTTTCTTTATTATCTCATTGAAGTTTTCTTTTCTTTTTATACTCAACTATTTATACTAAAATAAAACAAATAATAAAAAGAAAAGGATTTGCAGGATGTTTCATATGGATAAATCCATACGTATTGGATTATTCATAAAATAGATGTTTCTTGTTGCTTCCTATTAAAAATATTGACATAATAGTTAATATTATGTTAGGAACGACAGAAATTAGGAATCAGTCAATAGATTCAATTATTCAAAAACATCATAATAAAAAAGGAATAGAATATAGTAGTTTGAAACATCAGAACAAAGGATCCGTTTTGTCATTTCTAAGAATATAATATCTGGATTATGTTGACTGAAATTCCATATGTTTTTGAATAGATCAAAGTCTTACTCTTTCATGTCTACAATATAATCTGGTTCATATGATTATTGCAGTATTAAAGAGATGAACCCAACCCGGAATAGGATCCGTAAAAGAAAATGCCTATTAAACCGATCACAGGAATACCAGTTACAGTACCTATCAGCCAAAGAGGAATCCTTCCAGTAGTATCGGTCATTCCCCTCCCCCCCTTCTTTTTCATCAAGTGGTCGTGCTAGAGACAAAAACAGTCATGGATAATTATGAGGATAGCATCCTTCCTAATGGGATAAGAGAATTCCTACTATTACTATTTATA